GGAAGTTTGAAATAAAAAAATTCTATTTATAACTTCTAACTCTTTAAAAAAATTTTGAAGTCCGGCCGCGAGGTCTGACTATTAAGTATGAATCATAGTTCTAATAGTAATCTATTTCATATATTCCGTGCTCCAGATACTAAAATGAATATCCGACGAAGTAAAACCATCTCTATCAAGATGACAGATCTATTCTCTGTACTAGCCATAGGATCAATTATACCAAGTCACACACTCATATTCCGGAAATACAGAAAAAAAGAAATTCCACGGTCGAACTACCAAAATAGAATGGGATAAAAATCAGAAAACTAAATGCAATGTTTCACTTTGTATTGAAAAAGCTAGTTAATGGTTCTTGTAAATCTAATTCATTGAAATTCCATCCAGTAAAATGGACGAATTATAAATCTCCAAAATAATAGATAGAAATACTGCAAATAGAGCCATTGCGAGACCCATCAAAGGAGTAGTTCCCCAACCAGGAGCTACCTTACCATATTCCGAATTCAATGGTTTCAATAAACCCCCGGCCCTAGTTTGTTTTGGGCGGCCAGATCTAGAACTACCCTCAACGGTTTGTGTAGCCATAATATTTTATATTCATTAAGATCTGTTGACTTTGTATACCATTCCGTTGTAAATAAATGATCTTATCATAGATCCATTGTGGTCTTAAAACTACATAATGTCTTAAAACTATATAATAATGGAAACAGCAACCCTAGTTGCCATCTTTTTATCTGGTTTACTTGTAAGTTTTACTGGGTACGCCTTATATACTGCGTTTGGGCAACCCTCTCAACAACTAAGAGATCCGTTCGAGGAACACGGGGACTAGTCGAAGTAACGATCCTCCCAATAATGGGAGGATCGTTACTTTCAATTGAGATAATGAAAAATCATTTCCCCCTTTTACTTTTTGGTTGGAACTTTAGGCGGTTCGCGAAAAAAGATAGCGAAAAAAATTATTCCTAGAGTTGAGACTAAAAGGAATGTATAAACCAATGCTTCCATAGATTCGATCGTGGTTTACAATTATAGCTTCCATATCTGTTTAGTTTGGACCGTCTCCCGGATAAAGAAAGACCAAAAATCAAAGAAAGGGCAGCGCGTCAAATGGCAAATCAAGATTTATCCGGTACCCCAACTTTATAGTCAGTCAACTAAAATAAAAACTAAAAGTAACAAAGCAATATGTATCAAACTGCCTGTCTTCTTGTAGTTGGATCTCCAAGTTTTTGGAATGCCCCAAATTCCACTTGAGCATCTAAATCCGGATCAATACCAGCAAAAACATCTCTAAACAAGGTTCTAGCACCATGCCAAATATGTCCGAAGAAGAAGAGCAAAGCAAATGAAGCATGCCCAAAGGTAAACCAACCCCTTGGACTGCTACGAAAAACACCATCAGATTTCAAAGTGGCACGGTCTAATTCAAAAATTTCACCCAATTGAGCGCGTCTAGCATATTTTTTCACAGTAGCAGGGTCGCTATAACTGACTCCATTCAGTTCGCCACCATAGAACTCAACAGTTACACCTACTTGTTCGACACTATATTTTGATTCTGCCCTTCTAAAAGGAACATCGGCCCTAACAATTCCGTCCCCATCGACCAAAACAACTGGAAATGTTTCAAAAAACGTCGGCATACGACGTACAAAAAGTTCATGCCCCTCTTTATCTCTAAAGATAGGATGTCCTAACCACCCAACAGCTATTCCATCCCCGCTGTCCATTGAGCCCGCTCTGAATAATCCCCCTTTTGCCGGATTATTGCCGATGTAATCATAAAAAGCCAGTTTTTCAGGAATTTTCGACCAAGCTTCGGATAAACTTTGATTTTCGGCTAAGCCAGCACCAATTCTTCTATATATTTCTTGTTGGAAGTATCCTTGATCCCATTGATAGCGCGTGGGACCAAACAATTCAATCGGGGTAGTTGCTGAACCATACCACATAGTTCCAGCAACTACAAAAGCTGCAAAAAAGACAGCAGCAATACTACTGGAAAGGACGGTTTCAATATTTCCCATACGTAATCCTTTGTATAGGCGTTGGGGTGGACGAACACTAAGATGAAATAGACCTGCCAATATGCCTAAAGTCCCTGCTGCAATATGATGAGAAGCTATTCCTCCCGGAACAAAAGGATCAAAACCCTCCACACCCCATGCTGGATTTACGGCCTGTACCCTTCCGGTTAGTCCATAAGGATCGGACACCCATATTCCAGGACCATACAATCCTGTTACATGAAATGCACCAAAACCAAAGCAAGCCACCCCTGAGAGAAATAAATGAATTCCAAAAATCTTAGGCAAATCCAAAGAGGGTTTTCCTGTACGTTCATCAGTAAATATTGCTAGATCCCAATACACCCAATGCCAGATAGCTGCCAAAAAACATAAGCCAGAAAACACAATATGTGCCCCGGCCACACCTTCGTAACTCCAAATACCCGGATTGCTTACAGTCCCCCCTGTGATACTCCAACCACCCCACGAATTCGTTATTCCTAAACGAGTCATGAAGGGTATAACGAACATACCCTGTCTCCACATTGGATCAAGAACAGGATCAGAGGGATCAAAAACGGCTAATTCGTATAGAGCCATCGAACCGGCCCAACCAGCAACCAGAGCTGTATGCATTATATGGACAGAAATCAAACGACCGGGATCATTCAATACGACGGTATGAACACGATACCAAGGCAAACCCATGAAAATACCCCTTTATCAACGAAAAATAGACACAATGTAACTTTATTGCATTGGAAAAAGCTATGCTCTGGACCCCCTTTTTTAGGGTCTCGGGGAAAGGATTAATATTTGTTTGATGCTTTTACTAATAATTACTTTTAGTAATAAGGAAACTATTTTGTTCGTAGGAACAAAAAGAAGCAGATCTATTCTATACCCGATAAGTAACAATACGCAATGGTAAGGGGGTTGATACCATTTTATATAAGTGAATGTATTTGTTCATCATTCAAAGGACTCATTTGTAAGAATTTTCCTTTATTCATTTTGTTTTCTTTTTTTTATGAACTTAGTCAATCTATGGATAAAATAGGATAATAAAATCAATAGTATTAGGCCACTAAACCCATTGTTACGCTTTCACATCAAAGTGAGATATAGTACTTAATTTTTCTTTTATTTAATGCCTATTGGTGTTCCAAGAGTACCCTTTCGAAGTCCTGGAGAGGAGGATGCAGTGTGGATTGACGTATAGTGCGACTTGTCAGATATATTGGGCATACGGTATTTCCCCGTTCTCTTCCCCGATAGAGATATCCCTCTTTCGCCCGAAAAAGATTAATTCAATTATCAAAAATTTGGAGCGTGAAGTGCAATTAGGTCTATTTTTTAGGGAGGGTATACAGATTAATATTATCAATTAGAATAATTTATGGTTGGCTTGGTTAGACCAATCAAATGAAGTATCAGGCTCCGTTTAGAAAAAAACCAACTGGTAATAAATTTAAATCTATTTATGATTCCAACTTAATATCATATTTATATCATATTTTAGTTATTTCGATTTATTTAGATATTTAGAAATAAAAAGCAATCTCAAACTGTTATTCAATCGAATAATATGATGAATGCGTTGAATATTTGTGGGAAGACATGAAATAAATTGAGAAAAAAAAAAAAAAAATAGATAAGTCGTAGCAAAAGGACGTGGTATTGGGGCATTTGTCCTATATGTACAAATCCAAATCGGGCGGATCTTTACTCGGAGTAGAGCATAAACCTAAAAAAAATTGAAGAAGCCCAGTCAGGAACAAGAAAATTACATCGCGATTTAGATTGTATCTCGATGAAACAATACATCAATGAAAAGTTAGTCAGATAAGCTTAGCAATTTTTTTAAATAAACAAAACAGGCCAAAACTCATCTTTCTTAAAAAATGAAAGAAAAGTTATGGTATAAGTTAAAAAACCTGTTATGAAAAAAAAAGCTAGAATCTACACATTGATTCCTTTTTTTCATTATTTTTGTTGAACCGTATGCATCAAAAGGTGCATGTACGGTTTCTGAGGGATACCATTTTATCCCAACCAACCGACTTTATCGAGAAAGATTGCTTTTTTTAGGCCAAGGGGTTGATAACGAGATCTCGAATCAACTTATTGGTCTTATGGTATATCTCAGCATAGAGGATGAGACCAAAGATTTGTATTTGTTTATAAACTCTCCTGGCGGGTGGGTAATACCCGGAGTAGCTATTTATGATACTATGCAATTTGTGCGACCAGATATACAGACAGTATGCATGGGATTAGCCGCTTCGATGGGATCTTTTATTCTTGTCGGAGGGGAAATTACTAAACGTCTAGCATTCCCTCACGCTCGGCGCCAATGAGTTTTTTATTTGATTTGAGAGAAAAAAGACAACTATGCCTTCGCTCTATAATGAAATATGAATAGTAAGTAATAATAGCATGGCACTTCGAATTCGATATGAGAAATGTTTTTTAAACCCTTAGATTACGTATCGAAAGAGTAGTATGAGATAAAAAGGCATTTTCAATTTTAGTTAATCTATCGGGAGGCCTATTTCAGCGTCACAAACTTTTTTGTTTTCACACCAAGGGGTTAACAATATTTAGGTTATAAAAAAATACGAAAATAAATCCTGTTTTTTTATTTGAAAAAAAAAAAAAGAAACTTTGGGATTGCTAAATAACAGACGAAATAAATATATAAAGCAACGGAACCATCATAGTATTTTTATAGGATTTTTGAACTACTACAAAAAGAAGGGTGGTTATTGGATCATTTACCAACCTGAGTCTGATAGACCCTATCATTTATTTTATATTTCTTCGATGTAAGTAAGGTAAAAAAAGGTGAATTCCATTATAGAGCCGTATGCAATGCGCAAAAGATGCCTGTACGGTTGTTCAATTATATCTTTTTTGATTTTGATTATTCTTTATCTACTCACCCTTCACTTTCATCATGAGAGATAGAAGAAACATTTTTTATGTTATATCATATATTATATCATCAGGGTAATGATCCATCAACCTGCCAGTTCTTTTTATGAGGCACAGACGGGAGAATTTGTCCTGGAAGCGGAAGAGCTGCTGAAGCTGCGCGAAACCATCACAAGGGTTTATGCACAAAGGACAGGCAAACCCTTATGGGTTGTATCCGAAGACATGGAAAGGGATGTTTTTATGTCAGCAACAGAAGCCCAAGCTCATGGAATTGTTGATCTTGTAGCGACTGAATAAAAAAGAAAAAGAACAAGGATTTCATATCAATTCGTGATTTAGTATTTTATCTTCTTACCGGATTTATTATTCTATTTATAAATTTCTTAATATAGAAATTAAAAATATAGAAAAAAAAAAGAATTCCTAAGTATCCGGTTAAGATCGATCTAAACCAGCCCATTATCTATATGATTCAACATGCCAACTATTAAACAACTTATTAGAAATACAAGACAGCCAATCAGAAATGTCACGAAATCCCCCGCTCTTGGAGGATGTCCTCAGCGACGAGGAACATGTACTAGGGTGTATGTGCGACTCGTTTAGATCGTGGACTAGGAGAAAACACTTAATCCAATATCACCGATCCGTACCAGTGAGTAGGATAGAATGGACGAACTCCATTGAATATTCAATAGCTAAAAAAAAAAAGATCTATCCTTCGATTGGGTATCAAATGTATGGTTCCCGTTGGTGCAAATCCAATCACCTCAATTTAAGATAAGATGAGAAAGGATTCCCCATTAATAGCAAATGGTATTCATTAAGCAGGGGAAATTTTATTTTGTCAAAATTTTAGGCCTTATTCTTGCAAGAACGGACTAACAGGGTCAGCTACTCAGCAAATCTTCATAATTAAATACCGTTACTGTATAAATAGATCTCGTTGTGAAAGACCTAGTACTAGATTATTTTGGGTAGAGCCAAAGAGTGTGAACTGTACAAGTTAACAACATTGATTAAATGAAGGAAGGGCTCCGGTGTATAGAGAGGACCTCACCGTTTAAGAAATAACCATAGAAACGACGGAACCCACTAGAATCCATTTTTTTATTTACTATGTTTTTGATACTTAGTATCAATACAATTTTTATTTCTAGGCGAAATGCCTAAAAATGAATCGTGGTCGGGAAGGTTAGAGTAGCAAAAGCCATTGGAATTTTTATTTTATACATTGGAAGAATCCGTTTTGTTATTAATAGACTAGGACACGGGAAGGGAATAACTAAAAGAAAGGAAATCAATTAGTTATTCATCAAAGTTTCATTTATTCAATGACCAGAATTAAACGAGGGTATATAGCTCGAAGACGTAGAACAAAAATTCGTTTATTTGCATCAACTTTTCGAGGGGCTCATTCAAGACTTACTAGGACTATTACTCAACAGAAAATAAGAGCTTTGGTTTCGGCTCATCGGGATAGGAGTAGACAAAAGAGAGATTTTCGTCGTTTGTGGATCACTCGTATAAATGCAGTAATTCGAGATAATAAAGCATACTTTAGTTATAGTAAATTAATACACAATCTGTACAAGAAACAGTTGCTTCTTAATCGTAAAATACTTGCACAAATAGCTATATTAAATAAGAGTTGTCTTTATATGATTTCCAATGACATCATAAAGTAAAATAAAGAGAGTGAAAGAAATCCGTTGGAATGTTTTAAATGGAGTTCCCTGTAGAATGAACTCTGGGAAGGTAGAGTAGAAATTAGTATGATAAAATATGAAAACGTCATCAAAATGAAAATGAAGAAACACGTTCAATAAAAAATATTTCTTATTTTTACCCAATTTTTTTTTTTAAAACGACACGACAATCAAATCTTTATTTCCTATTTTTTGAAAAAAAAAGCGTCAATCCGCATTTGAGTTTGGATTGGAATTTTTTTGATTCAATTCAAGAGTCAGCCTATTTTTTTCTGGTTCTAAGACCTGGAGTTCGAGCGGTTGACTCGCTTCTTTCAAATTGTTTCTCATTATTAAGAAAAGGTAACGGAGATAAAATACGAGCTTGTTTTATAGCAATAGTAATTAATCGTTGTTGTTTTAAGGTCAATCGATTCACCCGTCTAGATAATATTTTTCCTTGTTCGCTAATAAATCGACTAATTAAACTCATGTTTCTATAATCAATTCGATCCCCCGATTGGATCGGAGGCAAACGCCTACGAAAAGATCGCTTGGATTTAAGAAAGATTCGCTTGGATTTATCCATGGTTTGTTTATTCCTTATCCTATCCTATTTCTTAATTCTCCATCACGGTTGATCTGATCGAAATAGGATTTGGTTTGTTTATATTTAAATTAATATATATTAGATATATCTAATATGTCATTTTTAATCTTCCTTAGAACAGAAGACTGACACACGAGTGACTGGTTAAATCTATTTCTTTATCTCCCCGTGAATCGTATGTTTATAACAACAGGGACAGAATTTTTTCAATTCCAATCGACTAGGCGTATTATGTCGATTCTTTTGAGTAATATACCTGGAAATGCCCGTTGATTCCTTATTAAGACGATTTCGAACACAACTGGTACATTCCAAAATCACCGTTACTCGGACATCTTTACCCTTGGCCATGAGCCTCCTTTAGTTTTTGATTCATTCAATTCTTTAAATTTCCGATCCGAAATGAGGAAGAAGAAAGGAACAAAAAAACAGGTAACTCGAAATCTAATTATAAAAGAAAGATTTCGTTGCAATAAATCAATATATTAATAAGTAATATAATGATTTCTAACTAGATTACTAGATTTAGAATTTTTAATTACCGAACAACATTTCATTTTTATTTAAGTATCTTGTATGATATTGTTGCCCCAACCATTGCATTTCACTCTATTTTTTTTATTAATTTTATTTTTAATTTGAGCTCGGCCCGAGTTACTAGTTTCACCAAGGGGAATCCTTTTTGTTTTTCTAACGTATATTCGAAAAAAAGAAGGGAAGGGATTAGTTACAGATATTTGATTCTATCTCTAATCCTCTTCCCCCCCTACTATATCAATAACTAGAATTAAAAAAAGGGGAATATCAACGCATCCGGAAAAAAACGATTGATCTCTATCAATAAACCTGCTAAAGATCCGAACCATAGAGTACTTACTACCGGTGCCACGGAGAGATATGTTTTTAGATCTCGCATTTTAAATTCTTCTCCTTCTTTATTATTTCTAATACATAATGTTAATACATATATAACCAGATGTGTATATGTACTTAATGACTGACCGCTTTTATTTGTACGCGGAATCCCTAATTCAAGTTGAAATGTACAATTTGAAATGTACAAAATAGATCGTATTTTTCTTAATCTTAAAAGAAACAAATATGCCCCTTTAGGCCAGAAATTCTCGAAAAATAGTCATTTTTTTTTATAGGGTCTCATATTTATTTCATACTTTAAAATATAATAATATAAGAGAAATAATATATAATAGAAGTCCGTTACTATTTTGAATATAAATTATGTTATATGAGACCAAAAAGAAGAAATGACAAGATATTTGTGTATATCAATGGAAGAAATAAAAATATGGAAAACAAAAAAGGGATTCTCTACAATGACACTGTAGACCAATTGAAAGGGATGTAGCGCAGCTTGGTAGCGCGTTTGTTTTGGGTACAAAATGTCACGGGTTCGAATCCTGTCATCCCTACCTATTACTTATTTTCTGAACAGTAACGGGGGAGATCGATTAAAAGAAAATTGGATATACATAAAAAATCTTTAATTTTCTGATAGTATATATCCAAAATGTATTGGGGTTACAAAATATTCTTTGTGATAATAAAGCGCTCTTAGTTCAGTTCGGTAGAACGTGGGTCTCCAAAACCCGATGTCGTAGGTTCAAATCCTACAGAGCGTGATTCTGTGTTCTTGTTAGTCGCGCTAGATCAAAATTACCGCCGAAAAAATTAAACCGATCTAATTTTGACCTCCCGCGAATTAAAGAAAGTAGGAGGTCAATCAAAAAAGGGATGTTAATTAATCAAAGTTCCAACTGATCACCACGTCTGTATTGTAAATATGCAGTTACAAATAATCCAGCCAAAGTAATAGGAATTAGACCCAAGACAATTCCAAATAGAAAAACTTCAATCATTTCAATTTGTTTGAGAGGGGAGGGGAGAGGTAATATTTATGCTTAAATAGTAATACGTATTAACTCTAAATCTCAATAACCAAAAATTGGAAATTGATACGGTAAGGAACTATAGAATATATGAATTATCACAGAACTATTTTATATGAATTGTTCATTTAATTAATTTCAAATAAGTCGTATCTTGCTCAGGCCGATAAATAGAGCTGAGGTTATAGTCAAAGCTGCTAGTAGAAAACCGAAATAACTAGTTATAGTAGGCATGAAAAGGCTAAATGAAATATGTTCTTTTTCTACATATGTTTAGAAAGCACTTTCCTAAGTTTCCATTTTTGAAAGATACGAGGATAGGCAAAAATACCAACCAATTGAAAGGATAAGTTCAATTGAAAGTTTTTGATTCATCAAGTATTATAGATGATATTAACAAAAACAAAGTAACATAAATAAGAAATCAATTCATCATCTGGGACATTTACGCATCCCGCAATTTCGAATCAACAGATTCCTTGGTCAACTCTTGAGTTGAATAAACTAATATACGTATATAACTAATATATGTATATATAGAATATTCTAAATCTAAATTAAATAAAGTAATAATTACGAACTTTTTTTATAACTTCATTCAAAAATGAAACTTTCTTTTGGAATAAAATCGCATCGTTTTTTTTATTGTATCAAAATATCGAATTCATTATTCTTTTTTTTTCAAACGACCGGTGAACTCAGTAGTGGTTCATTCACATAATCTCGTGATTGAAAAGAGAAAAGTATCACATGACCAGATCAATCAAAACTCGGTTTTACATTTTGTCCTTTCATATTCTCAAGCTTAATTAGGTCAAGAAGGATCCCCTTTCT